TTTTTTTGAAACGAGGCCCTCGGTAACGTGACATAAGGACTCCTTATTAATTTGAATTTTATTGAAATTTCATAAACCGAAATTAAAACTGAACTAAATGAAGCGAAATCGACTGAAGGATTGTACTACAAATATTAATGAGATGAATTGGATCAATATCCATACTTTTTTGTATTGTATATAATACATACAAAAAATAGAAATTAAAATATATTAAAATATATATATATAATAATATTATATAAAAAAAAAATAAAAAATATATTGAATATATTTATAATATATAAATATGATATAATATATAAATAAATTGAATATAATATTCAATATAAAAAATATAAAAAATAGAAATAAATTAAACCAAAAAAAGTTTCCTTTTTTTTTCTTGATTTATTCTGCAAAGATCTAACTCCCGAATTGGAAGTTTCTCCGGCATAATAAACATATTTTTTACCTTTGGAAAGAAAAGGGGAAAAAGCTTTTTCAATGTTCTTTGATTTCAAAAAAAAAACATTCTAAATCATGTAAAAAAGTCAAAAAGCAAACAAATAGGGAAAGCCGGCTATCGGAATCGAACCGATGACCATCGCATTACAAATGCGATGCTCTAACCTCTGAGCTAAGCGGGCTCAAATAATAGAAATTTTGTATCCATAGAAATTCAGCAAACTATTACGATCCTATCTATTAACTATCTATTAGTTATTCATAACTACTATGAATTATTAATATGAATTATAGACTAGAATTTAGAAAAACTAGAATTTCTAATTTTTAATCCCATCCCATACTTAAACTTAATATAACATATTTAATATAATATATAATAATGGTAGATTCAATCGAATATTCAATCTAATGTTGATAGAATATAATAATATAATTAAGAATATAATTAAGAATATAATAATTCTCTTTAAAATTTTTAAAAATTATTTTAATTATTTATATTTAATTCTATTTGATTATATTTTAATCATATTCAAAATTAGATTTTAATTTAATCATAACAGAATTGAATCATAACATAATATATTATTAATATTATAATTATTATGTTATATTTATTCGATTAGTATATTCTATTTCTAATTAGATTAGAATTAGAATATTCTATATATAATATAGTAGTATAATATAGTTCTATTATATTTAGAATATAATTACTAAATATAGTAGTATAATATAGTTATATTCTATTTATAATAGAATATAATTACTAATAGTACTCTACTTTTTTTTATTTTAGTATATTTGCATTTTAAGTATATTTTACATTTAAATTATATAGATAATTTTTTATAGATTTAATTAAATCGATCGATTTAATAGATTAAATTAAATAGAGATTCAATTTATTTCTATTTAGTTTAGAGTTCTAAATAGAGATAATTAGAATAGAGATAATTAGAGTGAAAATCTTTTTATGCATTTATATATACATTATATAAATGATACATTAACATTATAAGTCTAGATAATTAGAATGAAACTCTTTTTAGACTAAAAAATTCGAATTATCTTCGAATTCGAAATAGAAATGAATGGAATAATTAGTTCTAGCTATTAAATAATTAGTTCTAGCTATTATACTATAAAATAAATAATTAATAATGAATAAATTCAATTTGCATTTTTCTTTTTTTAGTTATCTTATTATGGTTATATCTTATTATGGTTATATAGGATAGTCTAATAAAAAGAATAAAAATGAAATGCAGATCATAATGAGAGACTCCTTTCTTTTGTTTTCATTCATAAAGGCGGGAGCTAAGAAAAAGAATCGACCGTTCGAGTATTCCACCAAATTGCCTGAGAAAACTGAGAGTAATAGGGGCATATATATATGTTATGGAATACCCGTCTATATTGAATTGCGAATACAGAAATGATAAAATATTTTATGATTGGACCAAATAAAAAAAAAAAATATGGGTCTCAGATTCAGATAGAGACGAAAGAAGATAAACAAACAAGAAATAAAATAGGTAAAGACCCTTCAAAGAATCAGTATTTATATCTACTAAATGCAACGGTTTCGCATAAAAAGAAAGAAAATAAACAAATGAAAGAAAGGGGAAAGGGGGGAGAGACGGAAGGGCATCCTAACGAGATCCTAATCTCAAGACACAAAGGGGATATGGCGAAATTGGTAGACGCTACGGACTTAATTAGGTTGAGCCTTGGTATGGAAACCTACTAAGTGATAACTTTCAAATTCAGAGAAACCCTGGAATGAAAAATGGGCAATCCTGAGCCAAATCCTATTATTTTACGAAAATAAACATAAACAAAGGTTCAGCAAGCGAGAATAATCAAAAAGGAAAGGATAGGTGCAGAGACTCAATGGAAGCTATTCTAACAAATGGGGTTGACTGTTGGTAAAGGAATCCTTATATCGAAACTCTAGAAAGGATGCAAGATATACCTCTTTTTTGAAAAATAAAAAGAATTGTTGTGAATCGATTCCAAGTTAAAGAAAGAATCGAATAGAATATTC